CATATGTTAAAAATTTTAGTATTCAAATTATTTTGTGATTTTTAGTCCTTATTTTTAAGGCATTTGTTTGTGGGTAATATAAAATGTTTAAGTATTATATATAATATGTAATGGCATAAGTTAACTTACCATAACTTGTTAACTTTGATGCGCTTGGCTTGTCTTCTCTGGTTTTGGGGTTTGACAGAGATATAGTATTTTGCCGGGCGTAGGGGGTAAGGGGGTTTGTCGCGCAAAAACCGGGGGCATATAGTATAAGAGTGTGTTGAGTAAGGATATATTATGCACTTGAGATAAAAGTATGTAATTCTTAAGTTATGTCTTTTAATCATTAACCTATATTATTTGCGACCATTATGTTCTACCTTAATATAATTTTGAGTTTACACTCTGAAATGTATGTGAAAGGAAAACCAATAAAAAATACCTTATGCACATTAGAAAGAATGCTCGGCTTGGGGGGTAACGAAGTTATGTACTACACCATTAATCAAATGCCAGTATAATTAATTAATAGTGGAGTAATGAATTTTATGGACCTGAAATAGGAACCAAATGCCAGTAATAGTTCACTAAGTGTTACCCTCAAGATTTATGCTCCTGACCCTATCATTAATAGTTAACATTTATATAAACTGGTTGGTGGTTTCTTACTACATTTTATTTTGTTCTTAAATTTTAATTGAGTAAAACAAGGTAAAAATGTGAGAACGATTTTATTTTGATGATTCCATAACTTTAATTTTAATACAATTTTTATGGAGTCTTAAATTTATGTGGTTTTACTTTCATTTTTATTACTTGCTTTGTGGTTAAAATCTGTTATGGTGATTATTCATGAATGTACTAATACATTAATGTAATATTATGCATATTATGTACTATACCATATACATTACAGAAAATAGTTTAGTTTAGAATTCTGGCTTTGGGAGCCAGGGGTAAGAGTTAAAATCTCTTTTTTCTGGTGGCGCTAGGGGGGTTTTTAACCTCCGGTCTTCGGTTTACAAGACCGATGCTTTACATTAAGCTACTAGGGCAAACTCATTCGAGTGCTTTATTTTCCAGTCATCCAGCGAATGGAATTAGAAATAAAAACAGGGCGAAGTAAAGGATTGATGCGATTTGTCCAATAATGATGAATGGGTGTTCTACTGGTATGCCCCCAATTCATGTTAGAATCATTATATCTGCAACTAAAATTCAAAAGAGAAATTGGGTGATTGGGCGAAATGTTAATCCTCGTTGTTTAGATGTGTGCAGTACTGGGACTACTATGAGCACTAAGATGGAGAATAGAAGTGCTAGTACTCCTCCTAGTTTGTTTGGGATGGATCGGAGGATGGCGTAGGCAAATAAGAAATACCATTCAGGCTTAATGTGTGGGGGGGTAACTAAAGGGTTTGCTGGGGTGAAGTTTTCTGGGTCTCCTAGCGAGTTTGGGGAGAAAAGTGCTAAAGATGCTAGTGCTAACAGTATAATAACGAATCCTAGGAGGTCTTTGTATGAGAAGTATGGGTGAAAGGAGATTTTGTCTGCGTCAGAGTTTAGTCCTATTGGGTTATTTGATCCTGTCTCGTGGAGAAATAATAGGTGAAGAATAGTTGCTGCTGCAATAATAAATGGGAGTAGGAAGTGGAAGGCAAAGAATCGTGTAAGGGTTGCATTATCTACCGAGAAGCCCCCTCAGATTCATTGTACTAGGGCATCTCCTACATACGGGACGGCTGATAGGAGGTTTGTAATTACTGTGGCACCTCAGAAAGATATCTGTCCCCATGGAAGAACATAGCCAACAAAGGCTGTTATTATTACGAGAAGGAAAAGAATGACTCCGATATTTCAGGTTTCTTTATACAGGTAGGATCCATAGTATAGTCCTCGAGCAATGTGCAGGTAGATACAAATAAAGAAAAAGGATGCTCCGTTTGCATGTATATTTCGGATTAATCATCCATAATTGACATCACGACAGATGTGGGCTACTGATGAGAAGGCCGTGGAGATATCTGAGGTATAATGCATTGCTAGAAATAGTCCTGTTAAGATTTGGGTAATTAGGCATAATCCTAATAGTGATCCGAAGTTTCATCAAATTGAAATATTAGATGGGGCTGGGAGGTCAATCAGTGCGTCATTGGCGATTTTAATTAAAGGGTGTGTTTTTCGTAGGCTTGCCATTAATGGTTCTTATAGTTGAATAACAACGGTGGTTCTTCAAGTCACTGGTCTTGGTTAAAGCCCAAGTAGGAATTATGACTTATCTTGTGTATTTGCTGTTGATGGCTTTAATTGTGGGCTTGGTTGCTGTGGCTTCAAATCCTGCACCTTATTTTGCTGCTCTTGGTTTAGTGATGGCGGCTGGGGTTGGGTGTGGGGTGTTAGTTAGTCATGGTGGGTCTTTTTTATCTTTGGTTCTTTTTTTAATTTATCTGGGAGGGATGTTGGTGGTTTTTGCATATTCGGCAGCTTTGGCCGCTGAACCTTTTCCTGAGGCCTGAGGTGATCGGTCCGTGGTTGGGTATGTTTTGGTTTATTTGCTTGGTGTTGGGCTAATGGTTGGTTTGTTTTGGGATAATTGGTATGAGGGGTCTTGGGTGGTTGTTGATGGTTTGAAAGAGTTTTCTGTTCTTCGTGGGGATACTAGTGGGGTTGCCGAGATGTATTCATCTGGTGGTGGAATGCTGGTTGTCTGTGCATGGGTGCTGCTTTTAACTTTGTTTGTAGTTTTAGAGTTGACTCGGGGGCTGGGTCGCGGAACTATTCGGGCGGTTTAGATTGTGGCTAAAAGGGTGGCCAAGGCCGTGGTGAGTAAGAAAATTGTTAGGTATGTTTTAATTATTCCTTGTTGGGCGTCGCTAACAGTTTTGGCTATTTTGACTTGTATGGAAGAGACTCCTTTTGGCCCCGTGGTTTCAAACCATGTTTGGTCTACTATTTGGGTGGCGATTGATTGTCCCAGGGTTAAATTAAGTTTTGGTGTTAGTCGGTGCATGGTTGTTGGAAAGTAGCCTAGTATGTTGGAGAAGTGGTGCAGTTTTATTGTTGGGTGAATTTTTAGTTGTTTATTAGTTATGGCAGTGAGTTCTATGGCTGTTAGTAGCCCAATAATTGTTACTGTTATTGCAGTAATTTTTAGTGTTGTGGGCATGGTTATGACTGGTGTTTTTAGGGGCAGGAGATTTGATGTAATAATGAAACCTGCAATAATGCTTCCTCAGGCAAGTCGTTTGATGGGGTTAATTATTGATGGGTCGTTTTCGTTGATTGGTGATAGGGGCAGGAATCGTGGTGTTTTTATGGTAGCAAAGAAAATGACTCGGAAGCTGTAGACAGCGGTGAAGGAGGTGGCAATGAGTGTCAGTGTTAGGGCTCAGGCGTTGAGGTAGGAGGTGTTCAGGGATTCAATGATGGCATCCTTTGAGAAAAATCCTGCTAGGAACGGGGTTCCTGTAAGTGCCAGGCTGCCGATCGTTAAACATGTTGATGTAATTGGTATCAGGTTCTGTAGGCCTCCCATTTTTCGGATGTCTTGTTCATCGTTTAGGCTGTGGATAATAGATCCTGAACATAGGAATAGCATTGCTTTAAAAAATGCGTGTGTGCAAATGTGTAAGAATGCTAGTTGTGGTTGATTGAGCCCAATTGTAACTATTATGAGCCCTAGTTGGCTTGATGTTGAAAAGGCTACAATTTTTTTGATATCGTTTTGGGTTAGAGCACAGGTGGCTGTGAATAGGGTGGTAGTAGCCCCCAAGCATAGGCAGATTGTTAGGGCTAGCTCATTGTTTTCTATAACCGGGTGAAGTCGAATGAGTAGGAAAATTCCTGCTACAACTATTGTGCTGGAGTGAAGTAGGGCAGAGACTGGTGTGGGACCCTCCATGGCGGAGGGTAGTCATGGGTGGAGGCCAAATTGGGCGGATTTTCCAGTTGCTGCTAGGATTAGTCCTATTAGCGGGAGGGTCATGTTGAGGTTTTTTGATAGGAGAAAGATTTGTTGAATTTCTCATGAGTTTAAGTTTATTGCAAATCAGGCTATGGTCATGATTAGTCCAATGTCGCCTACTCGGTTGTAGATTACGGCTTGTAAAGCTGCTGTATTAGCGTCTGCTCGACCGTATCATCAGCCAATAAGTAGGAATGATATGATTCCGACTCCTTCTCATCCGATGAATAGTTGAAACATATTGTTGGCTGTTACTAGAATAATTATGGCTACCAGGAATGTTAGGAGATATTTGAAGAATCGGTTTATGTGCGGATCAGAGTGCATGTATCAGGATGCAAATTCTAGAATGGACCAGGTTACGTAGAGGGCAATGGGGGTGAAGATTAGTGAGTAGTGGTCGAATTTAAGACTAATATTAATGTTAAATATTGTGGTGTTTATTCAGTGTCAGTTTGTAATGATTGTTTCAGTGCCCTGGTCGAGGAAAATTATTAGTGGAAGAAGACTAGTAACAAATGCCAAATTTACGGCGGTCTTGACATGCAGTGTTGCTCATTTGTGGTTTGCTGGGTTTGGGTTTAGTGTGGTTAGTAGTGGGTAGATTAAGATTGCGATGGTTAAGATTAGTGTGGATGATATAATTAATGGTGTTGGATGCATAGCTTCCACTTGGATTTGCACCAAGAGTTTTTGGTTCCTAAGACCAATGGATGAGCTTTTATCCTTTGAAAGCACGAGAAAGCCGCGGAGTTTAACCGTGGGTCATAAGTATTAGCAGTGCTTATTGCCTCTGGGGCCTTTCTCGGTGAGTAAGGGGGTTTTAACCTCTGTCTTTAGAATCACAATCTAATATTTTTGATTAAACTATACTTACTAGTAGCATCAGCCTCATATAAGTTCTGGCTTCATTATTAGCAGGGCGAGTGGGATGAGATGAAGTGAAATTAATAAGTGTTCTCGGGTGTGAAATGGTGGTAGGCCCGTGATGTGAGTTGGTGCTGAGCCTCGTTGTGATATTAGGAATAGATACAGGGAGTAGGCGGCTGTAATTAATGTTCCTGCCCCTGTGAGTGTAATTGTTCATGGGGATCAGTTAAATAGTGTGGTAATAATTATGAGTTCTCCTATGAGATTGGGAAGTGGTGGTAGGGCCAGGTTAGCTAGATTAGCAATAAATCATCATGTTGCTGTTAGTGGAAAAATTATTTGTAGGCCACGTGCTAGAATTATAGTTCGGCTGTGTGTTCGTTCGTAGGTGGTATTTGCTAGGCAGAATAGTGCTGAGGATACGAGGCCGTGTGCGATTATTAAGATAATTGCCCCGGTAAGTCCTCAGGGGGTTTGAATAAGAATTCCTCCTGCTACCAGGCCTATGTGGCTGACTGAAGAGTAGGCAATTAGGGATTTTAGGTCTGTTTGTCGTAGGCAGATGGACCCGGTTATAATAATACCTCATAGGGCTAGGATAATAAATGGGTAGGCTAGTTCTTTAGATTGGGGGTCTAGGATTACCATCATTCGCACTATGCCGTAGCCCCCTAGTTTGAGGAGGACTGCGGCTAGGACTATGGATCCGGCTACTGGGGCTTCGACGTGTGCTTTGGGTAATCACAGATGGACCCCGTAAAGTGGTATTTTTACTAGGAATGCTATTAGACATCCGGCTCATCAAATTTTGTAGCCTCATGAGTCGGGTGTTGGCAGTTGGTAGTATTGTAGGATTAGTATGGATAGTGTTCCGGTTGATTGTTGAAGGAGCAAAAGGGCTACTAGAAGCGGAAGAGATCCTGCTAGTGTATAAAAGAGGAAATAGGTTCCTGCGTTTAGTCGCTCGGCTTGGTTTCCTCATCGGGTGATAATAATTAGGGTTGGAATAAGTGTGGCTTCAAATATAATATAGAATAAAATGATTTCGGTGGCGCCGAATGCCATAATTAGGAAGGCTTGTAATGAGGCCAGGAGGGTGATGTATAGCCGTTGTCGTGTAATTGGTTCATGGGCGATGTGATTTTGGCTTGCTAGAATTATTAGGGGTAATAATCAACATGTGAGGATCAGTAGGGGGGTAGACAAGGGGTCTGTAGCTATGTAATTATTGGAGGTTGTTCATCCAACTTCTGATGTTCAGCTAAATCAGGTGAAGCTAGTGAGTGCGATTAGTAGGCTGTGTGTGGTTGTTGTTGTTCATAGTCATTTTGGGGGCGATAGTCAGATTATGGGGAATAGCATAATTGTTGGTAATAATACTTTTAGCATTGTAGAAGGTTGAGATTTTGCAGGCGGTCGGTTCCGTGGGTCCGGGCTGTGGCTACTAGGAGGGCAAGGCCTGCGCTTGCTTCACAGGCGGAGAATGCTAGCAGGAGTATGGGGGCTGTTGAGAATCCAATGGCTTCAAATTGTATGGCCCATAGGGCTAGTGCAATAAATAGAGATAATATTATTCCTTCCAGGCATAATAAAGCTGATAGTAAATGGGTGCGGTGAAATGCGAGACCCATAAGGCCTAATATAAATGCTGAGGTAAAGCTAAAGTGGACGGGTGTCATTAGGGGGTCGTGGGTTTAAACCACGATTTTCTGAGCCGAAATCAGAGGTCTTGTGTTGGACTAACCCCTTATTCTGCCCATTCTAGGCCTCCTTGTGTTCATTCATAAATTAGCCCGAGTGTTAAAAGAGCTAGGACTGTTGCGGCTCAGATGAAGGTTTCAACTGGGCTATAAAGCTGGTTTCCTCAGGGTAATGGTAGTAGTAGAGCAATTTCAAGATCAAACAGTAGAAACAGGATTGCGATTAGGAAAAATCGGATGGAGAATGGCAATCGAGCAGATCCGAGGGGATCAAAGCCGCATTCGTATGGTGATAATTTTTCTGCGTCTGGGTTTATCTGTGGAAGTCAAAATGATGCAGTTGCTAGTAGAACGGACAGAGCGGTTGTGATGGCTAAGATGGTGGTGATTAAGTTCATTATCTTTCCTTGGAATTTAACCAAGACTGGGTGATTGGAAGTCACTTGTACTAACACTTAAATACTAGAAAGATTATGAGCCTCATCAGTAGATGGAGACGTAGAGGAATAGTCAGACTACGTCAACAAAGTGTCAGTATCATGCGGCGGCTTCGAAGCCAAAGTGATGTTCAGATGTAAAGTGGTATTGGACTTGGCGAATGAAGCAGACGGCTAGAAATGAGGATCCAATAATGACATGGAGTCCGTGGAATCCCGTGGCTACGAAGAATGTGGATCCGTAAACTCCATCTGCAATGGTAAATGGTGCTTCATAATATTCTATGGCTTGTAGGGCTGTGAAATAAAGGCCTAGTAGGATAGTAAGTGCCAAGGCCTGGATTGCCTGCTTTCGTTCGCCTTCTATGAGGCTGTGGTGGGCTCATGTTACTGTAACTCCGGATGCTAGTAGAACAGCTGTGTTTAGGAGGGGCACTTCAAATGGGTCCAGTGTAATAATACCTGTTGGGGGTCAGCATCCGCCAAGTTCTGGGGTTGGTGCTAAGCTTGAGTGATAGAAGGCTCAGAAAAATCCCAGAAAGAAAAAGACTTCAGATGTAATGAAAAGGATTATTCCATATCGCAAGCCTTTTTGAACGGGCGGTGTGTGGTGGCCTTGAAAGGTTCCTTCTCGAATGATATCCCGCCATCATTGATATATGGTAAGTAGCAGGAGGATTGTTCCAAGGGTTATTAGTGTGGTTGAGTGAAAGTGAAACCAGATCGCCAGGCCGGATGTCATTAGTAGAGCTCCGATTGCGCCAGTTAGGGGTCATGGGCTTGGATCAACCATGTGATATGCATGTGCTTGGTGGGCCATTAAACGTTTTCTTGGAGATAAAGGCTGAGGAGAAGGATAAATACGTAGGCTTGAATTATTGCAACCGCAACTTCTAGCAGTGTTAGGAGGAAGAGGACTGTGGCTGTTAAGACTGCCACAGTTGGTATCATGGGTAGTAGGACGAACACGGCAGTAGCGATGAGTTGAATTAAAAGGTGTCCAGCAGTTAAGTTGGCTGTTAGTCGAACACCAAGAGCTAGAGGGCGAATAAATAGGCTAATCGTTTCAATAATAATTAGTACTGGAATTAGTGGGATTGGGGTTCCTTCTGGGAGTAGATGGCCCAGGGCAATTGTTGGCTGATTGCGCATGCCAATAATGACTGTTGAGAGTCATAGTGGTACGGCAAATCCTATATTTAGTGAGAGTTGTGTTGTTGGTGTGAAAGTATATGGCAGTAATCCCAGTATGTTAGTAGTGATAAGAAAAATTATTAAAGAGGTTAATAATAGGGCTCATTTATGGCCTCCAATGTTGAGCGGAAGTATAAGTTGGTTGGTGAAGCGGTTGATTATTCACCCCTGGATGGTAATGAGCCGATTGTTTAGTCATCGTGATGATGGTGATGGGTAAAGAACCCAGGGTAGTGCAATTGCAATGGCAATTAGGGGGATTCCTAAGTATGAGGGGCTTGCAAATTGATCAAAAAAGCTTACTGCCATGGTCAGTTTCAGGGTTCGGTTTTATGCATTTGGGTGTTTACAGGGGTGGGTTCATTTGGTAAAATGTGGCCTATGACTTTGGTCGGAATGATGGTGAGGAAAATTGCTCATGAGAATAATAAGATTGCAAATCAGGGGGCTGGGTTTAATTGTGGCATTTCACTAGGGGTGGTTGGGAGGCACCAATCTCTGGCTTAAAAGGCCAACGCTGTAGCCCATAGTTAGCTTCCTAGTGAGGCGTCTTCTAGTATAAGGGTGGATCAGTTTTCGAAGTGTTCTAGTGGTACTGCTTCTACTACGATTGGTATAAAGCTGTGGTTGGCCCCGCAGATTTCAGAGCATTGTCCATAGAAGACTCCTGGTCGGGAGGCAATGAAGGCAGTTTGGTTAAGGCGTCCTGGTACTGCGTCTATTTTTACTCCCAGGGCTGGGACAGCTCATGAGTGTAGGACGTCTTCAGCTGAGACAAGAATGCGGATTGGTGATTCTATGGGTACTACTATTCGGTGATCTGTTTCTAATAGGCGGAATTGTCCTGGGGTTAGGTCCTGGGTTGGTACCATATATGAGTCAAAACCTAGGCTTTCGTAATCTGTGTACTCATAGCTTCAGTATCATTGATGTCCTATGGCTTTAATTGTTAGATGGGGGTCATTAATTTCATCTATAAGATATAAGATTCGTAGGGAGGGCAGGGCAATTAGGATAAGAATAACAGCTGGGAGGACGGTTCATACGATTTCGATTTCTTGTGAGTCTAGGATATACTTATTAGTAAGTTTTGTTGAAACCATTGCAATAATAATATATAATACTAGGGTGCTAATTAAAAATACAATTATTAAAGCATGGTCATGAAAGTGGAGAAGTTCTTCTATAACGGGTGATGCCGCATCTTGGAATCCTAGTTGTGTTGGATGTGCCATTAAGCCGTGTGGCTTAAGACATGCAGGGGTTTAACCTACTATTTCACCTTGACAAAGTGATGTAATTTTCAAGTTTACTAATGTCTTAAAGGAAGTGGCAGAGTGGTTATGTGATTGGCTTGAAACCAATATATGGGGGTTCAATTCCTCCCTTCCTCGCATAATTAATTTGATTGGACTCGAACGAATGCTGGTTCTTCAAATGTGTGGTGTGGTGGTGGACATCCATGAAGTCATTCTACATTTGTTGCGGTTAGTTCAACGGAGAGGACTTCTCGTTTAGCAGCAAAGGCTTCTCATAAAATAAATAGAAATATAACCACTGCCACCAATGAGATTAAAGACCCGATAGAAGAGACTGTGTTTCACAGCGTATAGGCGTCTGGGTAGTCTGAGTATCGTCGCGGCATTCCTGCTAAGCCTAAGAAGTGTTGTGGGAAAAATGTGAGGTTAACACCCACGAATATGACCCCGAAGTGAATTTTTGTTCAGGTGCTATGTAGAGTAAACCCGGTAAATAGCGGGAATCAGTGGACAAAGCCTGCTATGATTGCAAATACCGCGCCTATTGAAAGGACGTAGTGGAAGTGGGCGACTACATAATATGTATCGTGGAGGACAATGTCAAGGGATGAGTTTGATAAGACAATTCCTGTCAGTCCGCCAACTGTAAATAGGAAAATGAACCCCAGGGCCCATAGTATTGGCGTTTCTCATTTAATTGAACCTCCGTGAAGTGTTGCTAGTCAACTGAAGACTTTTACACCTGTTGGGATGGCAATAATTATTGTTGCTGATGTAAAATATGCTCGTGTGTCTACATCTATTCCGACTGTAAATATGTGGTGGGCCCAAACAATAAACCCCAGTAGGCCAATAGCCATTATTGCTCATACTATTCCCATGTAGCCGAATGGTTCTTTTTTACCTGCATAGTAGGCCACTACGTGGGAGATAATTCCAAAGCCTGGTAAAATCAAAATGTATACTTCTGGGTGTCCGAAGAATCAGAATAAGTGCTGATATAGAATTGGATCTCCACCCCCTGCAGGGTCAAAGAATGTTGTGTTTAAATTTCGGTCTGTTAGAAGTATTGTAATACCAGCTGCTAATACTGGTAGGGACAGGAGTAGAAGGACAGCGGTTACTAGGACGGCCCATACAAACAGAGGTGTTTGGTATTGTGAGATGGCCGGGGGTTTCATGTTAATAGTTGTTGTAATAAAATTAATTGCACCAAGAATGGATGATACACCTGCCAGGTGGAGTGAGAAAATAGTTAGGTCTACTGATGCTCCTGCGTGGGCTAAGTTGCCCGCTAGTGGCGGATAAACGGTCCACCCTGTTCCGGCCCCGGCTTCTACACCGGATGAGGCCAAGAGCAGTAGGAAGGATGGGGGTAGAAGCCAGAAGCTTATGTTATTTATCCGTGGAAATGCCATATCTGGGGCCCCAATTATTAGAGGCACTAGTCAGTTTCCAAAACCTCCAATTAAAATTGGTATTACTATAAAGAAAATTATGACGAAAGCATGTGCTGTAACGATGACATTATAAATCTGATCATCACCAAGGAGTGACCCGGGCTGATTTAGTTCAGCTCGGATTAGTAGGCTTAGAGCGGTGCCGACTATTCCGGCCCAGGCACCAAATACTAGGTAGAGGGTACCAATGTCTTTGTGGTTAGTAGAAAAGAATCAGCGTGTGATTGCCACAGGTAGGATGGCCGAAGCAGGTGGCGGGTTGTAGCCCCGAAGATAGAGGTTTGAGTCCTCTTCCTATCATAGCCCCGTGGTGGAGGACATATCAGATTGCAAATCTGAAGACGCAGACTAACATCTGCCGGGGCTTTCCCGCCTTGCGTGGCTGACGGCGGGAAAGTAGATGAATGCTCGCTGGTTTGGGCGCTTAGCTGTTAACTAAGAGTTTGTAGGATCGAGGCCTACTCATCTAGTAGGGCTTTAGCTTAATTAAAGTGTCTGATTTGCATTCGGAAGATGTGGGGTAGAGTCCCGCAAGTCTTAGGCAGGAACTAGGAGATTTTCACTCCTGCTTAGAGCTTTGAAGGCTTTTGGTCTAAATTACTATCCTAAGTTCCTAGGTAACTAGTGCAATAATTGATGGGGTTATTGGCAGGAGATTAATTGTTATTGTTGTAAGTGCGGCTATTATGAGGGTTAGTTGTGTTGGTTGTGTTCGTCATGGTGTTGTGGCGTTGGTTGTGTTTGGGGTAATTGTTAGGGTTATTGCGTAACACAGTCGTAGGTAAAAGTATAGGCTTAGGAGGGCGGCTAATGCCATAATTGTTGCAGTAATTTGTAGGTCCTGTTTTGTTAATTCCTGTATAATTAGTCATTTTGGCATAAATCCTGTGAGCGGGGGGAGTCCTCCTAGTGATAGTATGGTTATGGCTGTGGTTACTGTGAGTAGCGGGGTTTTTGATCATGTTGCTGTTAGGGTATTGATTTTTGTGGAGGATGATATTTTTAGTGATAGGAAGGCTGTAGATGTTATAATGACATATGTTCCTAGGGCAATCAGGGTTAGTTTTGGGGTATATTGTAAAATAATTACTATTCACCCTATGTGGGCAATTGATGAGTAGGCTAGAATTTTACGGAGTTGGGTTTGGTTTAATCCGCCCCACCCTCCAATTAGTGTTGATAGAAGGCCGAGGGTTATTAGTAGCGTTGGGTTGGTGTTTTGAGCTATTTGAGTGATTAGTGCAAATGGGGCTAGTTTTTGTCATGTGGAAAGAATTAATCCTGTTGTTAGGTCAAGTCCTTGGAGGACTTCTGGTATTCAGAAGTGTATTGGTGCAAGTCCCACTTTTAGGGCTAAGGCGGATATTGCCATGGCTGAGGCTAGTGGGTGTGACATATAATTGATGTCTCATTCTCCAGTCGTTCATGCGTTTGTGGTGGCTGAGAATAAAATTATTGCTGCTGCGGTTGCTTGGGTGAGGAAATATTTTGTGGTTGCTTCGACTGCTCGTGGGTGGTGTTGTTGTGCTATTAGTGGTAGAATTGCTAGTGTGTTAATTTCTAGACCTATTCAGGCAAGTAGTCAATGGGAGCTGGCAAAGGTTAGGGTGGTCCCTAGTCCTAGGCTAGATAGGAGAATTATTAATACATATGGGTTCATTGACATGGGAGGGATTTTAACCGTCATGTTCGGGGTATGGGCCCGAAAGCTTAATTAGCTGACCTTGTCTTAGGAAGTGGTGTAGAGGAAGCACCTGGAGTTTTGATCTCTTGAGTATGGGTTCGATTCCCTTCTTTCTAGGAACTGGAGGGGATTTAACCCTCGTGAGTCACTCTATCAAAGTGGTCCTTGAGCATTCAGGCACAGTTCCTTTAGTTAAGGTTGTGGGGGAAGTCCTGCGAATGCGATTGGTAGGGCGGTGTGTCATAGTATTAGGGCTAGTGTTATGGGGAGGAAGTTTTTTCATACTAGGTGTATTAGTTGGTCGTATCGGAATCGTGGGTATGAGGCTCGTACTCATAGGAAGATTGCGGATAGGAGCGCGGCTTTGGTTATTAGGTTAAATGTGGTTAGTTCTGGGATGGTTGGTGTGTGGAAGGCTCCAAGGAACAGGATGGCGGATAGGGTATTTATTAGTAGGATGTTGGCATATTCAGCTAGGAATAATAAGGCAAATGGGCCCCCTGCGTATTCTACATTAAATCCGGAGACGAGTTCTGATTCACCTTCTGTTAGGTCGAATGGTGCGCGGTTTGTCTCTGCTAGTGTTGAGATATATCATATTGCGGCTAGTGGTCAAGCTGGGATTAGAAGCCATATGGCTTCTTGGGTGGTGTTTAATGTTTGTAGCGTGTATCCGCCTGAGAATATAATGGTTGATAGAAGAATAAGTCCCAGGCTTACTTCATAGGAGATTGTTTGGGCTACGGCCCGTAGGGCGCCGATTAATGCATATTTTGAGTTTGATGCCCATCCTGATCCTAGGATGGAATATACTGCTAGGCTTGATAGGGCCAAAATAAACAGGATTCCCAGGTTCATATTGGTGACTGGGTGGGGTATTGGGATTGGTGATCACAGGGTTAGGGCTAGTGTTAGGGCTATAATGGGGGCTATTAAGAATAGAATTGGTGATGATGTTGATGGGCGGATTGGTTCTTTAATGAATAGTTTTACTCCGTCGGCAATTGGTTGGAGAAGTCCATATGGCCCCACAATGTTTGGGCCTTTTCGTAGTTGTATGTATCCTAATACTTTTCGTTCAATTAGTGTTAGGAATGCTACGGCTAGAAGGATGGGTACAATGTATGTGAGCGGGTTAATTAAGTGGGTTAATAAAGTGTTTAGCATAAACTAAGAAGGGGATTTGAACCCCTGGCTGAAAGGGTTTAGGCCTTTTGCAATTGCCATGCTCTGCCATCTTAGTGTGGCCTTATTTAGGCTGGTGTGTTGCTCCTCTTTACTTGATTTAGTTGTTTTCATCAATTAGGGGTGGGGCGCGTTTTTAACGTTGGCCTCCTCTTTTCCGGTCCTTTCGTACTAGGAAAAGTAGCGTTACAGATAGAAACTGACCTGGATTGCTCCGGTCTGAACTCAGATCACGTAGGACTTTAATCGTTGAACAAACGAACCCTTAATAGCGGCTGCACCATTAGGATGTCCTGATCCAACATCGAGGTCGTAAACCTTCTCGTCGATATGGACTCTTGGAGAAGATTGCGCTGTTATCCCTTGGGTAACTTGGTTCGTTGATCGGCTATTATTTGGCCGGATCATTATTGGTCAGATTTTCTGTGGCTTTGAAGTGTCTTTCTTGGCTTTAAGCTTTAATTTGCTCGGTCCACTCGGAGGGTCTTTTGTTCTCCGCGGTCGCCCCAACCGAAGGTAAAATTCCAGGTTTCATTAGGTTTAATTGCTGTTTGTTGAGCTATTTAACATGATTGGGTTTATACCTTAAGCTCCAAAGGGTCTTCTCGTCTTGTATTTATATATCCGCTTCTGCACGGGTAGATCAATTTCACTGACTTGAAGGGGGAGACAGTTAAGCCCTCGTTTGGCCATTCATACGGGTCTTCATTTAAAAGACAAGTGATTGCGCTACCTTTGCACGGTCAAAATACCGCGGCCGTTGAACTTGTGGTCACTGGGCAGGCTGGACCTCCTATACTTTGAGGTTTGCAGGAGGCGATGTTTTTGGTAAACAGGCGAGGCTTATGTTTGCCGAGTTCCTTCCTCTTCTTTTAGTCTTTCCCTGGTGGCACTCCGGTGTGGGGGTAACGATTTTGGTGTTGTGGGTTTTTCTCGGGTTTGGTTTGTTTTTACGTTGCCCTCTTTTATTTGGGTTCGTTAATTGCCAGTGGTTGGTCCGGTCTGGCTTACACTTGTGCTCGGGAGGGGGTTGGCCCCCCTTGTTACTCATTCTAGCATAGTTTCTTCCATGTTGGCATGGAGTGGCCTAATAGCCTTAGAGGAGTGAGATTTTTTATCGAGATCAATAATTTTGTGTTGTCTGAGCTTTAACGCTTTCTGTTTAGATGGCTGCTTTTAGGCCCACTAAAACGACGTGTTTTGTGAAGTATGATCTTTATCCTTCTGTAAAGGTTGTATTCTTTGTCAAATGGGCTGTACCCCCTTTGACTAACTCTCGTGTATTGCCTGTGTTATGTTTAGTGGGTATAATTTATTTTAACTTTGGGGGCACGAGGCTGAACTTCTATTCATTTCTTAGGCAACCAGCTATCACCAAGTTCGGTAGGTCTGTCACCCCTACCCGGGGATCTTCCCACTCTTTTGCCACAGAGACGGGTTGGCCCACGTTGGCTGTCCCGGGGTAGCTCACTTGGTTTCGGGGTTTCAGACTAAAGGTCTCTTTGCCTGGATGTACTGGCTAAATCATGATGCAAAAGGTACGAGGTTTAGCCTCTGCTTTTTTGTGCTTGTATGGGTTATTTCATTTCTTTTTCAGCTTTCCCTTGCGGTACTGTTTCTATTGCTTGTGGGGGCCCTTTCCGTCGCTCGTACTTGGGCGGAAGAATGGTTTGGTTTGTGGGTTATGGTTTATGTTATATTATTTATAATGATTAGTTATTTTGGTTATTAAGCTAGCTGTTTGGCTCAGGGCGACCCAAGTTGCATGGATGTCTTCTCGGTGTAAGGGAGATGCTTGACTGTCTCAGCCACGTCCTGGGTTTGATCCAAGTGCACCTTCCGGTACACTTACCATGTTACGACTTGCCTCCCCTTGTCTGTGCTTTGGTGTTATGAACATTTGTTGCTGTTTGACGGGGGAGAGTGACGGGCGGTGTGTACGCGCCTTAGAGCCGAGTTCAAAAGGACACTCTATTTCCTTTTTACTACTAAATCCTCCTTTAAGCACTGGTTTTCACAATGTTGTTCGTGGTGTTCTGTGTCAGAAAATGTAGCCCATTTCTTCCCACTTCGTGCGCTACACCTCGACCTGACGTTTTGGGCTGTGCCCATTTTGTTTACTGTTGGGCCTTCACAGGGTAAGCTGACGACGGCGGTATATAGGCGGGGATGACTAGGAGTGGTGAGGTTTAACGGGGGTTATCGGTTCTAGAACAGGCTCCTCTAGGGGGGTCTAAGGCACCGCCAAGTCCTTTGGGTTTTAAGCTAATGCTCGTAGTGCCCTGGCGAACGTTTGTTGTGATAAAACGTCTGGGTTTGTGGCTGAGCATAGTGGGGTATCTAATCCCAGTTTGTTTCTCAGCTTTCGTGGGGTCAGGTGGGCTGGTTCTAAAGCTACTTTCGTATGTTGGGCTTCGGATTCCTAGGAGCGTATGACGGCCAGGGGGCCCTTTGGCTTTATTTTTGCTTTCCTTAACCACCCTTTACGCCGTGTCTGTCAACTAGGGCCTCTCGTATAACCGCGGTGGCTGGCACGAGTTTTACCGGCCCTCTTAACACTAACTAAGTCAAGCTTTTGCTCATGGCTTAATGTTTATCACTGCTGAATTCCCTTGGGGGTGTGGCGTGGCAAGGCGTCTTGGGCTATAAGGTTGTGCCTGATGCCTGCTCCTCGTCCTCGGGCGGGGGATTAAGGGCATCCTCACGGGTTTGCGGAGACTTGCATGTGTAAGTTGTGTTAGAGCTGATAGTAAAGTCAGGACCAAGCCTTTGTGCATGCGGGACTTTTTAGGGTCCATCTTAGCATCTTCAGTGCTATGCTTTGTATTTAAGCTACGCTAGC